CTTTTAACCTAATGGTCGCAGGTTCAAGTCCTGCTATACCCAAACCTAACTTGCACTATACTATGAGTAAGGATGCGTAGTAGCGCAAAGAGCACTCTTTGGCCTTTAGATTAGAGGCGCTTCGCCGTCTTTGATTGGATGGAAACAGATATCTAAAGTGTGCAGTGAAGGATCTTTATATTATAGGTAGCCAGCCAAAGCGCTTACCTTTCATCAAAGGGGCCGTAATCAGCCTCAAGATTTGAGATTCCGTAAGTAACTCAGTGAGCGCCTTTCTAAGAAATAAGGGCTTGGAAGAAGAAAATGAAATACGAACAACCGCGCTGGTTGTAATAGATCGACTTTCATGCTAGTTCTTGCTCCAGCATGAAAGTTCCATTTCAGGGAAGGACGACGTACTATGATACTTTCTGTTTTGTCGAGCCTTGCTTTGGTCTCTGGTTTGATGGTTGTACGTGCTAAAAATCCGGTACATTCCGTTTTGTTTCCCATCCCAGTCTTTCGCAACACTTCAGGTTTACTTCTTTTGTTAGGTCTCGACTTTTTCGCTATGATCTTCCCAGTAGTTCATATAGGAGCTATAGCCGTTTCATTCCTATTCGTTGTTATGATGTTCCATATTCAAATAGCGGAGATTCACGAAGAAGTATTGCGCTATTTACCAGTGAGTGGTATTATTGGACTGATCTTTTGGTGGGAAATGTTCTTCATTTTAGATAATGAAAGCATTCCATTACTACCAACCCAAAGAAATACGACCTCTCTGAGATATATGGTTTATGCCGGAAAGGTACGAAGTTGGACTAATTTGGAAACATTGGGCAATTTACTTTATACCTACTATTCCGTCTGGTTTTTGGTTCCTAGTCTGATTTTATTAGTAGCCATGATTGGGGCTATAGTACTGACTATGCATAGGACTACTAAGGTGAAAAGACAGGATGTATTCCGACGAAATGCTATTGATTCTAGGAGGACTATAATGAGGGGGATGACAGATCTACTAAAGGAAAGTAGCTTGATATTGGTTCGAATCCAATTCGTGAGATGGCCATCTTGGTCATATAGATGTCTTGACACCCTTATTTTCTTTTCTCATTTTCGAATGACTGTCCCATTCCATTTTTGGTATAACTTCAAGCCTGGACCCGCTATACGATGTATTAGTAGAACCCCTGGGATACGACGCCCTGCTCCTTGAGTATCATGGGATTGAATACCCCGACCTCCCAGAGGCTCCCGAGAAAGCTATTTCTTCCGGACAGTTAAGGGCAATTCCTACGTCCCTCATCGGTCTGAATCCCCACCCCCGCATAACACTTACTATATTTTTAAAGAAAAACTGAAAAAACGCTTCACTTCCTGACCTTATTCTCGAGTAGGAAGGGTTCTCGCTACTAAAGAAATTTCTTCAGTTGAAGTAGCTCTTTCCTGAGATGTCTTTCAAGCTGAAGAAGGAAGGGCGCTTTCCTTCGTTGAACACAAGACAGACGGGGACAAATCCAATCCCTTAATTCTTTGATCCCAATTCAATTGTTGTTTGATGTAATAATAGAGGTGTCAGGCTCAGACTCTGAGAAAGATGACATGCGGCTAGTCCCAACTCTTAGTCTCGTAGTCTTGAAACTCAGCCGTACTTCCTTTGGCTGGCCTTTCGATCCCCTCGTTCACAAAGGGGCGCAACTGAAGCTCATCTAACGATGTTATAGTGGCTGTTCGCTCCTCTTTCTCTTCCTCTTTTTCTGCTTCTGCTAGGATTTTGTCCTGATAGCGCCGTGCTTGTTCAAGAAAGAGAGAGTCCCTTTGACGGAGAGAAAGACTCCGGGGATAGATAGTCAATGGCCTATGAGGAAGACATCTCCTCTGTTTTTGCTCTTCTTTTTGGCCTTTGGTACTGTCCAACTCAATATCTTAAAATCTAAGTCATCTTTCTTCAAAGGCCGTTGACTCTGCTTCCTTGATTGAATAATCGAAGGTGAATCAATCAGACAGGACGGACGTGTGATAACAACACTTGCTTTCGTGCTGGAATTCCCCTTGGCGTCACTCACCTCTCTTTCCCTTGCTTTGCTCCCGTTTACCACAATGGCTGTCTCGCTGTCTACTGGAGCTCGGATCCGACTCAAAGTGGGTTCGTGTGTATGCGCCCTGCCCAGAGCTAGCCTGAAAGAAAGTTCAATAAAAATGATTGACACTTGAAAGTAAGGTGAAGACTCTTTCCCCTAATCCATCCATGAATATACTTTTTTCGCTAAGAAAGCCTCTACTGGGCGGGCTACTCCAATAATTACTTTTTTTCTGGGTTCTTTCATAACATAAAGTCATCTAAACAACAGCTTTTAGCTTGCTTCTTGATTGTGGCGATCCCCTTCTTCTGTTCTTGACTCGTACCTGAAGCTAAGCCGGACTCAAGGAGGCTTCAAAGCCAGATCTTCGTCTTTCATATAGAAAGGAGACCTCTCCTTCTCAGGTTATCCCATTTTTTGCTTGAATCCGGCCGTCAACTTCTTCAACTGCTGATGCCGCTGACCTATAGGGTGTGCTTTTCGTTCCTTTTGCTTCGAGCGCCCTTTCCCCTTCTCCGCACTCAAGTTGCTGTCTTTCCTATGGCTTGGACCCTTTCCGTGCCTCTGAGGAAAGATTCTCGCTACTCAAGAAATTTAGTAAGTGAAGTTCTCCTATCAGCTTAAAAAGGGCTTTCTCAGGTCGACCTTTCTTTAGGTTAAGTGGCGTGTAGCTAATCTCGCTAATATCTCAGATCGGGGGACAACTCTGTCTCCGCTTCTGCTCGTGCACTCGTTAAAGCAAACTCATGGCCTAGTTGGTGAATGAGCCTACAAGTGGTAACCGCTCTGTATCCGTCATCTCTTTTGAAGAAGCTGCTGAGCTAGATGCGGCGCTTTCAAAATCCCGTGACTCTCAGTCATCTATCTTCTTTCCACCTGAAAATGTTGGATTGGGGGAAGGCTTTCCTTCTTTGTTGACTTCAACTGATACCGGCCGATAGCCCAATCTCTTAGTCTCGGAACTAATTGTCTATCTAGTAGCCACTCCTTGCTTTGATGAGTTAAGTGAAATGAAAGTTTTGATCCTATATCGCAGCATCATGACTCGTCAATGAAGCCGACATGGGGCTAGAGTCATCACATCAAGTATTGGGCACGTGGGTGAGTGAACTCTAGTTGTGCTTGAGTTGCGATCCGCTCCGGTCAAGTCGAACCTTGCCAATTAGCTTCTGGAGATCGGGTTCTCACTACCAGTCCAAGTGGGAATTCTTCTAAGAAAGCCCCTTCTTCTAGTCTTTATCTTGAATCTTTCTTATTGTCTTTCCCTTTCATCTTGATATCAACTCTGACATTAACAAAGCATCGGGCGGGGAAGCTATCAATATTATGATGAAAGAGACTATCGGAGAAGGTCCCACTCTGCTTGCGTCCGCTAGCTGACGACGTGTGTAACGCATGCTCCTGTTCCGCGGTTGGTGTTATATATAGAAGTTCGTGGTTGAGAGTATCGGGTCTTCAATTAGGGCTGATCTCCTCAACGCATCCGCTGTTCAATCATCTGCTGCTGATGGTCTTGTTGTCGCAGACGGTCTTCTGTTGGCAATTGAATCAACTCTTACTGCTCGAGTAGACGGTCTTCTTGGTGAGTGAATCATCTTCATCCTATAATAAATAAGGACATTTACACCACCTATTACAGGTCAGGTCCTAAAGCTATAGTGTAATTCCCTGTGACTATTGACAGGAGATCCTTCTATGCTTTCACCGATAATCACATCCAACTACATCCAGGAATCGCATCTGCCAGATGTGGTTTCGGGACCAGGCGTGTAACCTCGATAGCATGTGCCCTAGCCACCCAAGCCTATTAGTCGCTTAGATAAAGAAGGAAGCCCTTCGGGAGCTATTCTTTCCCTGATATTGGCAGGACTGACTAGCCCCTAGCTGTTTCAATGGTAGGAGCAGGGGATTGAAGAGGGACATCCGTGCTAAGAAGAAGGGACTGCAGCCCCAAGGTGTAGCATCAGTTCCAGACAACCGCTCAAGTTCAAGTAAAGGCTTCTGTCCTAGGAAGAAAGGCTCGAAAGCCTAAAGCTATGATTTATACTTGCTCTCTCCCTGAAGTGGATGTGGAAAAGCGGGCGCTAATGCAAGGAAAGGAGGTGTTGTTCGTCCACTTCTGCTCCAGCTGATAAAGTACCTTGTAGTCAGAGGAAACTCAAACGTAAGCTAGAACCGGAGAAGAGAAGATACTTTAGGTTTAGTCCTCTTGCCTGGAAGTAGAGGGGAGTTCACTCACAGCCGGGGCTGCTTCATTCTCCTAAGCCTCAGAATAGACACCTTGCTGAAGCCCTAGGAGGGGAAGGAGTTAGTCTTCTAGTTTATCCCAGACTTATTGGAAATGGAAAGCCAGGGGAATGCTACCAACTCCCTTTACTCCCACGTTGGAAAGCATATGAACTTGACTGAACTGAATGACCAGCCCCGGGCCGGGGTAAAAGAAGAAGGGATAAGATAAGACAGTAGCACCCACCACTCTGTCAGTAGAAGGTTATCCAGTCGATCTTCGTAAGTAAGTAAGTAAGACTTTCATCGATGATTCCTCTAATCCTCTAAAGGCTTAGAAGGGAGCTGAACCTTTTATCTCTATGAAATTCTTTGGCAGAGGGACTATAAAGTGGCCTCACTTCGCTCGCCTCCCTTCCGGTCGCCTCAGCTTCTGAATCCAATCTTGAACGTTCAGTTAGGCATTCACAAATTCACTTCTCTTTCAAGTTCCAATAAGATTGTTATGCTCGTGGTGACTTCTCAGTTAGGAATTCTCATTGCCCCTTCTAAATGGTTACAGGACTAGGGCCCTACTAGCCTCATCGGCCGATGTCTGCCGTCTCGCGATTCTTGCGTTTATGGACCGAAGGAAAATAACTACAATCCTTCTTCAGGGCAACATGCTATATTATATGATATATCTTGGGAGTTGAAGGTCGCAGTCCC